TCTTTATTTAAGGTGAAGTTGGTTTTATATGAAAAAAAAAGAAGAATTATTTAATAAAGTTTGATTCTTGCTTTTGTCTTTATGTTAATTATTAAGATCGTATGAAAATTGTTATGTAAGAAGATAAAATTAAAGTTTATATTTAGTTTAAAACAAGGTAAGTTAATAATAATTGATTGAATTTTTGTTCTCAGCGTAAAAGATTAAAATTATATATGAAAATATGAATTAGTAATAATGTGGTATATTATATCTGATTAAAATTATTGTGCCAGCATTCGCGGTTAAACTTTAAGGTAAAATAAAGAAAAATTAGTATTGTTAGTTATATGGTAACAAATAAATTATAAATATTATTAAGGTGAAATTAATTGTAATTAATTTATAAGTAGGAAATGGAGAATAATAGAAGCTAAAAATTTTTAAAGATAAACTAGGATTAGATACCCTATTATATTAAAAAGTAAAAAGGAAAAGCTAGATTATTAATAGTTATTTACTTAAAATTTAAAGAATTTGGCGGTAATTTAGTCTTATTAGAGGAACCTGTTTTGTAATCGACAACCCACGAAACATCTTACTTGTTAAAAATAGTTTGTATACCATCATAGAAGATAATTTTGATAAAATAAAATTATTGAAATTAATTTATTAAGAAAATTAGATCAAGGTGCAGCTTATAAATAAGTTAAAATGGGTTACAATAAATTTTATTTATATGAATATAAAATGTAAGGGTATTATGGAAGGAGGATTTAATTGTAATTAAAGTTTAATAAGCTATAATGATAAAAGCTCTAAATTATGTACATATCGCCCGTCGCTTTCATAAATTTATGAGATAAGTCGTAACATAGTAGATGTACTGGAAGGTGTATCTAGGATGGAATCAAAGTATATCTAAGTTAGTTTAGAATTTCGCTTACATTGAAATTTATTATCGTGCAAATCGGTTTACTTTGATAGATATATCTTGTTAAAATAGAATTTAGTGGTAGCTAGTAAATGAAAAATAATTTATAAAAATAGAAATAAGTAATTTTTAATGAAATTTAAAGATAAACTATAGAATATAAGTACTGAGAAGGAAAGGCAAAAATAGAAAGGTAAAGAAAAGAAATATTTAATGTTTGTACCTTGTGTATAATAGAAGATCTATATGATATAAAGTAAAATTAAGATCTCGAAATGAAAATAGTTAATTTTATAATAAAGTTTTTGTAGCAAAAAAATTTTTAATATAGAGTTAAAGGTGAAACGTTAGAACGAGTTTTATAATATCTGGTTTTTTAAAAAATAAATTTAATTTAGTTCTTATTAAAATAAGTAATAAGAAAAAAGAATAGAAAGGACAAGCTTTTTATTGATAATAAGAAATAGTAGTATAAATATAAAATAATAAACTAAGCTTTAAAGTAGTTATGTTTAAAAAGTGTTTTAACTAAGTAATTAGTATTTAAAAATAATACTTTTCTTTAATATTAGAGATTTATTAAAAATAGGAGATGATAAGATAAAATGATTTTATTAGTAGAATAATAAGTTTAAAGGTAAAAATAAAATAAAGTGAGGGGTTTAAAATTTTAATATGAATATTAATAAGGAACTCGGCAAATGGTTTTCTTGCCTGTTTATCAAAAACATGTCTATTTGGAGTTTTAAGAAGTCTGGCCTGCCCACTGATAGAAAATTTTTAAGGGCCGCGGTATTATGACCGTGCTAAGGTAGCATAATCATTAGGTTTTTAAATGAGATCTTGTATGAATGGTTGAACAAAGAAAAAACTGTCTTTAATAATAAAATTTGAATTTTACTTTTAAGTGAGAAGGCTTAAATAATTTAAGGGGACGATAAGACCCTATAAAACTTTACATTGAAATTATATTTGGTTGAATTTTAAAGTAATAAAGATCTAAAATAAAGATTGTTGTGTTGGGGCGACAAAAGTAGAAATTATAGTAGCTGCTTGAAAAAGAATCACTTTAAGTGATAAAAGTTATAGATCTTAATTATAAATTTAAAGATTAAGTTACTTTAGGGATAACAGTGTAATTTTTTTTGAGAGTTCATATCGAAAAAAAAGTTTGTAACCTCGATGTTGAATTAAAATATCTATATAATGAAGCAGTTGTATAAGAGGGTCTGTTCGACCTTTAATTTTTTACATGATTTGAGTTCAAATCGGCGTGAGCCAGATTGGTTTCTATCTCTTAGGAAAAAAGAATTATTTTAGTACGAAAGGATTAAATAGTTAAAATATTTTTAAAAAGTTGGTACTATTTTGGCAGAAAATATGCATTAAATTTAGGATTTAATTATATAGGAAACTATAAATAGTAAAATAATTAAAGCTAATTATTTTGTGTTGTTAATTAGAGTAGTAAATTATTTGTTTTTGATTGTGTGCGTATTAGTGGGGGTAGCTTTTTTAACTTTAATGGAGCGTAAAATTTTAGGTTATATTCAGATTCGTAAGGGGCCTAATAAGGTTGGTTATTTAGGATTATTACAGCCATTTTCTGATGCTGTAAAGTTATTTAGAAAAGAGCAAATAATTCCTGTAATATCAAATTTTTTAGTTTATTATTTATCTCCTATATTAAGTTTGTTTATTTCATTATTTGTATGAGTTGTTATTCCTTACGAAGTTGGTTTATTAAGATTTAATTTAGGTATTCTTTTTTTCTTTTGTTGTTTAAGAACTAGCGTGTATTTTACAATAGTGGCGGGATGATCTTCTAATTGTAAGTATTCTTTGTTAGGGAGTTTACGAGCTGTAGCTCAAACAATTTCTTACGAGGTGAGGTTAGCATTAATTTTATTGTCTTTTATTGTATTAATTGGTGGGTTTAATTTCGATTTATTTAATAAATATCAAGAATTTATTTGGTTTTCAATAGTTTCAATCCCTTTAATATTAGTTTGATTTAGGTCTTGTTTAGCTGAATTAAATCGAACCCCTTTTGATTTTTCTGAGGGGGAGTCAGAGTTGGTATCTGGGTTTAATACTGAGTATGGAAGAGGAGGGTTTGCTTTAATTTTTATAGCTGAATACGCGAGAATTTTATTTATAAGAATATTGTTTGTTATTATTTTTTTAGGGGGGTGTCCATGTAGGGTTAGGTTTTATATAAAGGTAATTTTAGTTGCTTTTTCTTTTGTATGAGTTCGTGGGACTTTACCACGGTTACGATATGATAAATTAATGTATTTGGCTTGAAAGAGATACTTACCTGTTTCTATTAATTTTTTATTTTTTTTTTTAGGGCTGAAAGTTATATGTTTTGGTTTGTATAATTAAATGTTTAGGGTAAGGTAAAACATTAGAGTAACTAAGGTAGAGGTAAATATAAAGATAATGAAGAAATAAATCAAGGAGTAGTTTAAACAAAAATTTTAATTTTGGGGATTAAAGATGAATTAGTAGATTTCTCTTTGAGTAAAAGTATATAAGTCTTAATAAACTTTAAGGGTGAAACAGAAATGGGTAAGACTATGTGTTGAAAAATTTCTATACATTTAATTGGTGGGATATTTATATTAATTGGTTGTTTAATTAGAGGTGTGTTAGCTTTTTTAAAATTCTATAGTGGAGTAAGTGAAGTAGTAGAATGAGAGGTATTAAATTTAAATAGTACTTCATTTGTGTTTACTTTAATTTTTGATTGAATTTCTTTGTCATTTTTGAGTTTTGTTTTTTTAATTTCAGGAAGAGTTCTTTATTATAGGGGGAGATATATAGGGGGAGATAAAAATTTTAATCGATTTATGTATTTGGTTATTTTGTTTGTATTCTCTATAGGAGCTATAGTTTTAAGTCCAAATTTAATTAGTATTTTATTAGGTTGAGATGGATTAGGTTTAGTATCTTATGTTTTAGTTATTTATTACCAGAATGAAAAATCAGCAAATGCCGGTATATTAACTGTATTATCTAATCGAGTGGGAGATGTAGCTATTCTTCTTAGAATTGGTTTAATAGTAAAATTAGGGGGTTGAAATTTTTTTTTTTACAGGTATTATTTAAGAGATGAGGATTGATTAATTTTTAAGCTGCTGGTTGTTCTAGCTGCAATAACTAAAAGAGCACAGATTCCATTTTCAGCTTGGTTACCTGCTGCAATGGCAGCTCCTACTCCTGTTTCGGCTTTAGTTCATTCTTCAACTTTAGTAACTGCTGGAGTATATTTAATAATTCGGTTTAGTCCTATATTCATGACTTCTTGAGTGCAAAGGATATTATTAATTATTTCATGTCTCACTATGTTTATAGCGGGGTTAGGAGCTAATTTTGAATATGATTTAAAAAAAATTATTGCTCTATCAACGCTTAGACAGTTAGGAGTGATATTAAGAATTTTAGCTTTAGGATATCCTGATCTGGCCTTTTTCCATTTGTTAAGGCATGCATTGTTTAAGGCATTGTTGTTTATATGTGCTGGTGTAGTGATTCATAGTGTGGGAGAGTATCAAGATATTCGTCTTATAGGGGGTTTAATTAAATTTATACCATTAAGAGTTGTTTATATAACTGTTGCAAATCTTGCATTATGTGGGTTCCCTTTTTTAGCTGGGTTTTATTCTAAAGATATAATTTTAGAAGTAGGGTTTATAGGGTTAATAAATTTTATTTCTTTTTTTTTATATGTCTTATCTACCGGTCTTACTGTTAGGTATACAATGCGATTAATTTTTTATAGGTTAAGTGGTGATTTTAATTTAAATTTATTAAAGGATGTTAAAGATACTGATAAGATTATAACAAGTTCAATAATGTTATTAGGGTTTAGGGCTGTCGTAGGGGGAAGGGCTTTATCTTGGGTGTTGTTTCCTGAGCCTTATATAATTTGTATAAGAGGGTTGATAAAAAGATTAGTTTTAATAATTAGTATAATTGGGGCTGTGTTAGGGTATCTTTATAATTTATTAAATGTAACTTATAGTTTAATAAGGTTGAAGAGGTATTTTTTAGTAGTAATGCTGGGTTCGATATGGTTTATACCTTATTTAAGAGCAACTAAAAAAAGAGAGGGGGTTTTAAAAATTGGAGCTAGAATAGAAAAAATTGGGGACAAAGGTTGGTATGAATATTATGGGCCTCAAGGAATTTATTTGAGATTTAGAAGGATATTTATAATAATAAATTTATTCCAGATGAATAGAATTAAGGTGTTTATAAAAATATTTGTTTTAAGGAGGTTAGTATTGTTATTTTTATATGTTTATTTATATAATTTATGAAGAATATTACATTGAAGATGTGAAAGAGATAAAAATATCTATAAATAATATAAGATTACTGAAGATAAGGAAAGTAATTTGATTGGAAATATAAAAATTTCAATAATGTCATTAACAGTGACATGCCGAGATTTTGGCTTCTAATCAAAATTAGAGGCTAATAAAAGTAGCCAGTGTTTAGGTCGAAACTAAATGCAATTTTTCGCTTTCTAATTTATATAAAAATTTAAATAAGTTATAATTCGAGAGAGAGAGAAAGGAGTAAAATTGGCTTTATAGTAAAATAATAATATTAGATTGCAAATCTGAAGATGTGTTGAAAACACTAAAGTTTAATATATATATATATATATATATATATATATATATAAATATAAATGATAATTGTATAGTATTTAAGTTTGAAGTTTATGTATTAAATATTATCATGAAATTTAGGTCAAAGGAACAAAGAATAATTCTAAAGAGAGTAGAAGTAGAAATAGTTTAAAACTTATGAATTAATTAGTGGTTAAGATTTGGGTTTTGGAAGAAAAACAATAAGTAGGAGTTTATAAGAGGTGAAAAGTTGAGATAGGAAATGGAGCGGAAAATAAGAATATAAGAATGAATAAATTATAAAATAATTAAGGTTTATAAAAAAAAATATAAGGATATTTATATATTTTACAAACTTATAAATTACACATAGAGGAGGGGGGGTTGGTGATTATATATATATATATATATACATTTAATTAATTATATTATTTATTTAATCATATTTGATTTATTGAGTAAATACTCTTGTACTAAGATTTTATTAATCTAAATCAAATAGTTTAATATAGTTTGAGAACTTTTATAATAGTTTAGTGCCTCTAATTATATTTTCAAGGAAAATAATTGTTAAATCAGAGATATACAAACATTATATTATAATAAGATATATTATGCAATTATTGTTTCTGTAAAAAGACCTTATTGTTCACGTGAACTTTAAATATTATGTACACTGGATATATATAGCGGTAATAATCTCTAGTTGGTCATATGCCCATATATATTATTTGGGTTAAGGAGCTTTATTTTACTTTATTTTTATATTCATTTTGGAAATCTAAGTCTAATTAGAATTACATAATTATTTGAAGGAAAGATAACTGGAGAAATATTAGTGATTTCGGGTTGTCTATAGTTAAAGAAGTAATTATAGTAATTTAAAATATTTAGTGGTAAAGATTCAACTTTCTTAGCATAGGGTATATTATTTTAGAAACTCTATTTATTTATTTATAGTAAGTATTTTTATACATTTAATGTTCATTAGTTATTAATAATAAAATTACATAATAGATATCAAGAATAATTTCAATAACAACTGCTCCTTTCCGTTGAGAGAAAGGTTAGAGCAGTTGTTATTGAAATTATTCTGGGAGTTTCTTTAATTCTTTAAATACATTTAGTGTTTTATTTATTGCAAGCAGTATAAATGGATTTGTTGGAAGTAGGTAAGTTTTTAATGTTATGTAATATTTATTGTAGAGATTCAAAAAGATTGGCGTTTAAGTTTGAATTAATTATATTATAAGGTTTTATAAAATTTTAGGATATATATACTATATACAGGAAATAAAATGGATTATGTTTAGCTGCGCTAATCATGGTAGTTCTAATTTTTTTGTGGTAGTGATAAGGGAAAGGGGAAGAAGGATAAAAGAAATAAGGGAGTGAGTGCACATTAAAGTTAGAAGTAGTCAATAGGAAAAGTTAGTAATAAAAATTTAGAGAGTTGATAGTTTAATTATATAAATAGGTTGGAAGTATAGTAAGTTGATAGAATAGAGTGGTGGCTGAGGAAAAGATGGGAGTAAAATAAAGATTAATAATGGTTTAATTAGTATTTTTTTAGTTTTAATATTTTGTAAGTTAAAAAGTTGAGAAGTTATTATAAGTTAGTATAATATTTATTTCTCAAGGGATTTAAAGTAAAGACGTAAATATATTATAGGTGAAGTAGTAAATTGTGATGTAATATATATATATATATATATATATATATATATATAAGGAATATTATATGTTGGTGTAAAGGCATAAAAAATTTTGATTTTTTAGGGGATGGTGTAATTCCATTATATATAAAATTATAATTTATTCTAATTTTTTTGTGGTTGTATAAGCCGGTGTTATAGGAGTAATTGTTAAGAAGTGTTTCTTTTTAAATGTTTTCAAAACATTCGTTTTATAATAAACTAAACAATCATTTTAATATCTTATCTCATCATATCAAAGTAAGAGGGTAAAGTACATAGTAGAAGAAATATATAATAGTAAGAATTTGGCCTGTAATAATATAAGGTGGTTCTACAGGTCGTGCACCAATTCAAGTTAGTAATAAAACAATGTTAACAAAAAATCAGAATAGAATTTGGTTTAAAGGATAAAAAGTTAAGCTTCGAAATTTTGATGAATGGATTAAAGGAACGATTATGAGGATTAATACAGAAGCAACTAATGCAATTACTCCTCCTAGTTTATTAGGAATAGAACGTAGAATTGCGTAAGCAAATAAAAAATATCATTCAGGTTGGATATGTGCGGGTGTAACTAATGGATTAGCTGGAATAAAATTATCTGGGTCTCTTAAAAGATAAGGTGAAAATAGGGAAAGAAGGAGAAGTAGAATTGTTATCATAATAAATCCAACAATGTCTTTAAATGTAAAGTACGGATGGAAAGGCACTTTGTCTGTTTGACTTGAAATTCCTAGTGGGTTATTAGCACCTCTATTGTGGAGGAATATAATATGAATCATAGAAAATGCTGAAATGATAAATGGGAGAAGAAAATGAAAGGAGAAAAATCGTGTTAAAGTGGCATTATCAACTGAAAATCCACCTCAAATTCATTGTACTAGAGTAGTCCCGATAAAAGGAATAGCTGAAAAAAGATTTGTAATAACTGTTGCTCCTCAAAAAGATATTTGTCCTCATGGGAGTACATACCCTAAGAAAGCGGTTGCTATAAGTATAAGGAGAATTATAACTCCTACTATTCAAGTGTGGAATAATGTGTATGAGGCGTAAAATAAACCACGTCCAATATGGATATAAAGACAAATGAAGAAGAATGAAGCGCCATTGGCGTGCACGGTTCGTAATAGTCATCCGTAATTAACTTCTCGACAAATATGTGAAACTCTTGAGAATGCTAAATCAATATGTGGGATGTAGTGCATAGACAGAAATAAGCCTGTAGCAATTTGAATAACTAAACATAAACCTAAAAGAGATCCGAAGTTCCAAAAAGTGGAGATGTTTCTAGGTAGAGGTATATCGATTAATGCTCTATTAAAGATTTTAAATAATGGGTGGAGTTTTCGTATAGGAGACACCATTAGTTTGTCAATCGAAGTGGTCTTTTTATTAGGTTTGTAATTTTAACTACTACGATAAGTGTAAGTAAAAGATAAAGAATGATTATAATTGTAAAATAAAGGGACGGATAATTAAAAATTCATCTTATAAAAAATTGAGTTGAAATTAAAGGAGAAATTGAAGATGTAGCTAAGTTTGATAAGTTAGGAATTAAAATTAAGTCCAAAGATATATAAAGAGCTATTATAACTATTAGAAAAGTTGTTGTAATTAATATTGTTGACAAGGAGAAAGAGAATTTTTCGTTTGATGCTAGAGATGCTACATAAATAAATAAAACTAGAAGACCCCCTAAGAAAATTAAAAATAAAATATACGAAAATCAGAACGAGAAAGTGAAAAATCCTACGAAAATAGAAATAATAATAGTTTGAATTAAAAGGGTAAGGCCCATAGAGAGTGGGTGATTTAAGAAAGTGAAAAGCAAAGATAAAATTATAATAGTGGAGGTAAAAATTATAGAGATACCAAAATAATTAAGATTCTGGTGTTTTGAGAAAAAATTCATTTTTGGTTTACAAGACCAAAGTTTTTATTTAAACTACCAAAACTAATGATAAATTTAAGTTTTGTTTGGGTGCTTAGATCTTTAACAATGGTTTTTTGTGGTTTATGAAGGTTTGCTAAAAGTCATAAACATATATTAAATTCTTTATTAAGGTTGGAATTTATAATATTAGGGGTGTTTAGTTTAATAGTTTTAGAAGTAGTAAGGGTAGGGAGAGAAATATATTTTGTTTTGTTTTTTTTAACATTAGTTGCTTGTGAAGGGGCTCTTGGTTTATCTCTTTTGGTGTTTGTGGTTCGTAGCCATGGTAGTGATTATTTAAGAGTATTTAATGTATTAGAATGTTAAAGTTTTTTCTACCTTTAGTGTTGTTGATAAAATTTAATCGGGAATGAAAAAGAGTTCAATTAGGTTTGAATTTTATAGGTTTTGTCTTAGGACTATGTTGTTTTCATGATTTTTATGTGTACAATATAGGATACACAGTAAGTATAGATTATTTGAGTTATATTATAATTTATTTAAGAGTTTGAATTATAATTTTGGTTTTGTTAGCTAGAGAAAAAGTAAAAAGTATAGAAAATTTTAGTTCTAGATTTATTATGGTAAATTTAATTTTATTAATTTCTCTTATAATCACCTTTTCTTCTATAGATTATTTAATGTTTTATATTAGGTTTGAGATGTCTTTGATTCCTACTTTGATTTTAATTTTAGGCTGAGGGTACCAGCCTGAACGTATCCAAGCAGGAGTCTATATACTTTTTTATACTTTAACATTGTCTTTACCTTTATTAATGTGTTTGTTAAATATTTACATATCAAGAGGAAGGTTAATTATAAGAGTGAGAGAAGTTAGTAAAGGTATAAATATATTAAATATTTGGTATTTTTTTGTGGTTTTGGCTTTTTTAGTAAAATTGCCTATGTATATATTTCATTTATGGTTACCTAAGGCTCATGTAGAAGCTCCGGTAGCAGGATCAATAATTTTAGCAGGTGTGCTATTGAAATTAGGTGGTTATGGTTTATTCCGGGTGTTAGGAATATTCTCTTTTATTAGGTTCAGTTTTACTTGGGTATGGATGAGAATTGGGTTAATAGGGGGTATTATGATTAGTATGTTGTGTCTACGACAAGTAGATATAAAATCTTTAGTAGCTTATTCTTCAGTTGCTCATATGAGATTAGTAATGTGTGGTTTAATAATTTTCAGGTGGTGAGGGTTCATAGGGGCGGTGGTTGTTATAATTGGACATGGTTTATGTTCTTCAGGCCTTTTTAGGTTAGTGAATATAGTTTATGAACGTTTAAGGAGACGGAGGCTTGTTATTGGTAAGGGTATATTAAATTTTATACCTAGAATGGCCATGTGGTGGTTTATACTTAGGATTAGCAACATAGCTGCTCCTCCTTCTTTAAATTTAGTAGGAGAAATTAGTTTAATTATTAGAATAATTAGTTGGAGAAAACTTTCTATAATTGGGATTAGTTTAATTTCTTTTTTTAGAGCTGCTTATACTTTGTATATATATAGGTTAAGACAACATGGTATTTTTTTTAGTTCTTTATATTCTTGTTGTTCCGGGAAAGTTCGTGAATATTTAGTATTGTTTTTACATTGAATACCTTTAAATATTTTAATTTTAAATACTAGGTTGATTACTAGAGTTTATTAGTGTATAAGATAACTAATGTTCTTAGGTTTGGAATAAATAAAGGAAATAAAGTAATAAAAGCAAATTCAGATAATTTAAGTAGAAAAAAATGTTAGTTTGTGGAACTAAAAATATATAAGTGTATTCTGGATATGTTAATATATTAAATAAAGAAATCGGTATTTTTAGAAAATAAATTTCAGCTTTACAATGAAAATGTAATATGTTAATTACACTATAAAAATTCATAGGATAGTAACGGAATTTAACCGCTTTAAGAAAATTAGAAGTTTCCTTTTGTTGTCGTTGAATCCTTTAAATAGGCATTAAAAAGCAAAGTATCTACGTAATGATACACTTATATTATAGTTTCTATTTTATAGTAAATAGTAGAGTTAGAAATGATAGACAATTAAATATTAAGGGTACGAAACTAGTATAAAAACTACTTGTAAGTGCAAATTACATATCATAAATTGACTATAGTTTCTATTCAGATCAATCTAGAGCTCTCTTATATCATTCATAATATAACCCTAATAACAAGATAAAAAGAAAAAATGAGGTTGTTGTTAACCATGAGAGAATATTAGTTAAGTTTATAATTATTGAAATGGGAAGTAAAAGTGCGATTTCTACATCAAAAATTAAGAAAATTAAAGCAATAATAAAAAATCGTAAAGAAAATGGGAGACGTGCGGAGCCTTTAGGGTCAAATCCACACTCGTAGGGGGATATTTTTTCTCGGTCAAAGATAGTGTTTTTTGCGATTAAAGAGGCTAACAATAAAATAAATAAGGTAATAATAAAAGTTAAAATTCTAATGAATAATATAATTCAGATTACTTTCTCTAGTGATAGACTTTTTGATTGGAAATCAAATATACTTGTTATATTAAGAAAGTAACCACCTCATCAATAGATAAAGATATAAAGGAATAATCATACTACATCAACGAAGTGTCAATATCATGCTGCGGCTTCAAAGCCTACGTGGTGTTTAGAAGAAAAGTGGAAATTAAATAATCGGAATAAACAAGTTGATAAAAATGTTGTTCCAATAATAACGTGAAGTCCATGGAAGCCAGTTGCTACAAAAAAAGTAGAACCGAACACAGAGTCAGCAATAGAGAATGAGGCTTCAAAGTATTCAAAAGCTTGAAGTAGGGTGAAGTAAATTCCAAGAATAATAGTTAAACTTAATCTTTGGATTGCTTGGGTGTGGTTGGATTCTATAATAGCATGATGAGCTCATGTAACGGTTGCTCCAGAGGAAAGTAAGATAGTTGTGTTGAGGAGAGGAATTTGAAATGGGTTGAATGGATTAATGCCTAAAGGAGGTCAATATATTCCAATTTCAACAGTTGGGGATAATCTTCTGTGAAAAAAAGCTCAAAAGAAGGAAAAGAAAAATAAAATTTCAGATAAAATAAATAAGATTATACCTCATCGAATACCAGTTATCACTATCGAGGTATGTAGGCCTTGATATGTGCCTTCTCGGGTAACATCTCGTCATCATTGGATTATAGTAAGTAAAACTACGATAAATCTTAGAATTAATAAATTAATATTATATTGATGGAATCATTTTACTAAGCCTGTTGTTAGTATTATTGCGCTGATAGAGCCAGTAAGAGGTCAGGGGCTGATATCAACTAAATGGTAGGGGTGGTGGCTGTGGGATGATGTCATTAATTAATTTCTCTTGTATAAAGAGTTCTTAAAATTGTGAATACATATGATTGAATGATTGCTACGGCAGATTCTAGGATTAGAAGTAAAATTTGGGAAACTATAAGGATAAATAAAATTGATAGTGATAAAGAAGATCCTGTGTTCCCAAGAAGTGTTAATAATAAATGCCCGGCGATTATGTTGGCAGCAAGTCGTACAGCAAGGGTTCCAGGTCGAATGATATTTCTAATAGTTTCAATCAAAACTATAAAAGGTATGAGGAGTGGGGGCGTTCTTTGAGGAACGAGGTGAGCAAATATATGTTGGGTGTGATTAATTCATCCAAAAATTATAAGTGTTACTCATAGAGGTAAAGATAAGGATAAAGTTATAACTAAGTGGCTGGATCTTGTGAATAAGTATGGAAAGAGCCCTAATGAGTTATTGAAAATAATTAAGGTAAATAAACTAATAAAAAATAATGAAGTACCTGTGTGTGATGAGGTTAATAATGTTTTAAATTCGTTATGAAGGGTTATAGTGATTTTTCTTCATATTAATGATCAACGGGAGGGAGAGATTCAGTAAATGAAAGGGAGAAATATTAAACCTAGAAAAGTTGAAAATCAATTAATTGATAAATTAATAATTCTTGAGGAGGGTTCAAAAATAGAGAATAAGTTAGTTATAATTTTCAGGATTTTGGTGGATTAAGGTGAGTGTAAGTTGTTAAAGTTAATGAAGAAGTTGGTTTAAAAAAATAATTTAAAGTAAGAAATAAAAATAAAACAAATAAGAAAAATAAAAAGAGAAAAAGTCAGAATATTGGTGCTATTTGGGGCATTTAGAAGTGTCTAGAAGACTATTTAAGTATGACAAACATATGTTATATAATTAACTAACTTCTGGTCACTAGAAGTAAATTACTATAATAGGTTTAAAAGACCTACACTTATATTTTCAGCCATCTAATGGTCATAAAAGTTAGATTGAAGAAGAAACTCAATTTAGAAATGAGTTAGTAGAAATTCTTTCAATTACAATTGGTATAAATCTATGGTTTGCTCCACAAATTTCAGAACATTGCCCGAAAAATAATCCTGGTCGGTTAATTAAAAATCTTACTTGGTTTAGACGACCAGGAATAGCATCTGCTTTAATTCCTAAGGATGGAATGGTTCAAGAATGAATGACGTCAGTAGCTCTAATAAGTATACGGATTTGGGTATTAAATGGTAGAATTGTTCGATTATCTACATCTAATAGACGGAATCTTGAAAGGTCAAGGTCGTTATATGGAGTTATATATGAGTCAAATTCTAAGTGAAGAAAATCTGAATATTCATATCTTCAATACCATTGGTGGCCTATTGTTTTTAAGGTGATTGATGGGTTATTAATTTCATCTAATAAGTATAAAAGACGAAGTGATGGGAGGGCAATAAAGATTAGAATGATTGCAGGAATTGTGGTTCAAATTACTTCAATGGTTTGGTTTTGAAGTATAAATCGATTAATAAAAAAGTTAGAAAAAAGGGTTAATAGTGTGTAACCTACAAAGGTTAAAATAAGAATAATAATTAATATAATATGATCATGAAAAAAGATTAATTGTTCTATTAAAGGGGACGCTCTATCTTGAAGGTTGAGATATGCTCAGGTTGCCATTAAAACTAAAGCGATCATTTCTAAAAGAAGTAATCTTCCTAGTAGGAGCTTAAATCCTATACATCTTTCTGTCATTTTAGATTAATTATTAATTAAAGGGATTTCTATATAAGAGTGGTCAGCTGGGGGGTAATTATGGTTTCATTCAATTGAGGAAGATATGAAGGGGACGAAAATAATTGGCCGATTTAAATATAAAGCTTCTCAAACAATAAGTACAAATCTTAAGGCAGCAACAAATGAGATTATTGAACCTAAAGATGAAATAATGTTTCATGAAGTGTAAGCATCTGGGTAGTCTGAGTATCGGCGCGGTATACCATTTAAGCCAAGAAAATGTTGAGGGAAAAAGGTTATATTTACACCGATAAATATAACGAGGAAATGGATTTTTAATCATTTAGAGTTTAATGCAACACCTGTGAAAAGCGAGAATCAGTGACTAATTCCACCAAAAATCCCAAACACAGCTCCTATAGAAAGGACATAATGGAAGTGTGCTACAACATAATAGGTGTCATGAAGTAAAATGTCAATAGAAGAGTTTGCTAGAACTACGCCTGTTAAACCTCCTACAGTAAATAAGAAAATGAATCCTAATGCCCATAATAAAGAAGGACTAAAGTTAATTTGTGTTCCATGAAGAGTTCTCAATCAGCTAAAAATTTTAATTCCTGTAGGGACAGCAATGATTATGGTTGCAGAAGTAAAATAAGCTCGTGTATCAACATCTATACCAACAGTGAATATGTGGTGAGCTCATACTACAAATCCTAAAATTCCAATAGCAGTTATGGCGTAAATTATTCCTAATGTTCCAAATGATTCTTTTTTACCAGATTCTTGGCTTACAATGTGAGAAATTATACCAAAAGCTGGTAGGATTAGAATATAAACTTCTGGATGACCGAAAAATCAAAATAGATGTTGGTATAGAATAGGGTCTCCTCCACCTGCTGGGTCAAAGAAGGAAGTGTTTAAGTTACGATCTGTTAAGAGTATAGTAATAGCACCAGCGAGGACTGGTAAGGAGAGGAGAAGTAAAATTACTGTAATAAAGATAGCTCAAACAAATAAAGGTATTTGGTCTATAGTTATACCATAAGAACGTATATTAATCACAGTGGTTATGAAGTTTACAGCACCTAAAATTGAGGATACACCTGCAAGGTGAAGAGAAAAGATTCCTATATCAACAGAAGCTCCTGCGTGGGCGATAGCTGCGGCTAATGGAGGGTAAACAGTTCATCCTGTTCCAATTCCTCTTTCAACTATTCCTCTTATTAAAAGTAGAGTTAAAGAAGGGGGTAGAAGTCAAAATCTTATGTTGTTTATACGAGGGAAAGCTATATCAGGGGCTCCTAATATTAAAGGTAAGAGTCAATTACCAAATCCTCCAATTATAATTGGTATAACTATAAAGAAAATTATAACGAAAGCGTGAGCAGTGACGATTACGTTATAAATTTGATCGTTTCCAATTAAGGTTCCAGGTTGTCTTAATTCAGCACGGATAAGTAAACTGAGAGATGTTCCGACCATACCAGCTCAAGCTCCTAAAATAAAATATAAGGTACCAATGTCTTTATGGTTTGTAGAAAAAATTCATCGTTGCATAATAAAGTGGCTGAGTTAAAGGCGGTGAATTGTAAATTCATTTACAAGAGAGATCTTCTTTATTAATAAGTTAAAAAATTAGAAGTAGGATTTAAAAATAATATTTATTGGAAACTTTGAAGGTTTCTAGTTTAGATAACTTAAAATCCTAGAATAGTAAGAATAAAAATGGGGTTAGAAGACCAATAAAGTTAAAAAAAGTTAATAAATTAATTATGAATGAAGAGTAGAAGGAGTTAGAAGTTTTTATGTAAGAATTTAAGATAGGATTTATAAAGAGAATGAATGGGATTAAAATACGAAGGTAAAAATATAATGTAATTAAGGCGGAAAGTAAGAGAAATATTAGAGGTAAAATTAATCTATGGTTAATAAGAAGTTGAATTAGTATTCATTTAGGTACAAATCCTGTAAAAGGAGGTAGACCACCTAAAGATAAAAGACTTGTCGAGAAGAAGATTATAAAAGAAAATTTTATATATTCTGATTTTAGAAGGTCAGAAAAGCTAAAGGCTTGAAATATATTAAATATTAAAACAATGGATGATGAGATGAAAGTATAAAAGAGAAAGTAGATAACTCAGAAGTTATCTCTAATTGAGATTCTGATTAGTATTCATGATATATGATTAATTGATGAAAAAGCTATGATTTTTCGTAGATATAAGGAATTTAAACCTCCGAAAGCTCCCACTAAAGCTGAAAGGATTCCTGAGAAAATAGTTATTTGGATAAGAGTAGGGTAGATTATAAGGCTAGAAATCAAAAATATAGGGGCGATTTTTTGAATAGATATAAGTAGAATGGTTTGAGGTCAAGTTAATCCTTCTATGATTTGTGGAAACCAAAAGTGGAAAGGGGCTCTTCCTAGTTTTAAAAGTAAAGTTGATAGAAGCAGAGGTGACCTTAGTAACGGGAGAGAAAATAATAGGCAACTGGCGAAGATAAGTAATGAGGACCCGAGAGCTTGAATTAAAAAATATTTAAGAGCCCTTTCAGAGAAAAATTGATTTATTTTTAAAGAAATAAGTGGGATAAATGATATTATGTTTAGTTCTAATCCAATTCAAGCACCAAACCAAGAAGAAGAGGAAATAACGAATACTGTTCTAATAACAAGTAAACCAAGAAAGGGGATAGATGAAGCTGGAAATAACATTTGAAAGAGAGGTTTACTCATTCATGGGGTATGAACCCATTAGCTTAAATATTTAGCTTATCTTTCATATAATTTTAAAAAAATTATAATATAGGTAGGTATTACATGATTAGCTCTATCAAAGCTACCCTTTTAAATCAGGCACTATATTAAAAATATAAATAGTAAAAGTATAATTAGTTGTTGATAATAATATACATTTATTGTTATATAAAATTTATTATAATAAATTTAAGAATTAAAATTATAATATATATATATATAT